ATGCGATGAATATTTTCTACAAACCATAAAGATATTGGAACTTTATATTTTATTTTTGGTATTTGATCAGGTCTTTTAGGTACATCATTAAGTCTAATAATTCGAGCAGAACTTGGACAACCTGGATCCCTTTTAAATGATGATCAATTATATAATGTTATTGTAACAGCCCATGCTTTTGTAATAATTTTTTTTTTAGTTATACCTGTAATAATTGGAGGATTTGGTAACTGACTTGTTCCCCTTATATTAGGAGCTCCTGATATAGCTTTTCCACGTATAAATAATATAAGTTTTTGACTTCTTCCTCCTGCTTTAACTCTTCTCTTAGCATCAGCTGCTGTAGAAAGAGGGGTTGGAACTGGGTGAACTGTTTATCCTCCTTTATCAAGAAATCTAGCTCATATAGGTCCTTCCGTTGACTTAGCAATTTTTTCTCTTCATTTAGCTGGAATTTCTTCGATTCTTGGAGCAATTAACTTTATTACAACCATTGTTAATATACGGTGAGAAGGTATACTTATAGAACGTTTACCTTTATTTGTATGATCTGTTTTAATTACAGCTGTCTTATTACTTTTATCTCTTCCAGTTTTAGCTGGAGCAATTACTATACTATTAACTGACCGAAACTTTAATACAACTTTTTTTGATCCAAGAGGAGGAGGAGACCCTATTTTATATCAACATCTGTTTTGATTTTTTGGTCATCCTGAAGTTTATATTCTTATTCTTCCTGGGTTTGGAATAATTTCTCATATTGTTTCTCACTATTCTACAAAAAAAGAAACTTTTGGAAGTTTAGGTATAATTTATGCAATGTTATCAATTGGATTATTAGGATTTATTGTTTGAGCTCACCATATATTTACTGTAGGAATAGATGTAGATACACGAGCTTATTTTACAGCAGCAACTATAATTATTGCTATTCCTACAGGAATTAAAGTATTTAGATGATTAGCAACAATTTATGGTTCACCAATTAAATATACTCCACCTATAATATGATCATTAGGATTTATTTTTTTATTCACTATAGGAGGATTAACCGGAATTGTTTTATCTAATTCTTCTCTTGATATTATACTTCATGATACATATTATGTAGTAGCACATTTCCATTATGTTTTATCAATAGGAGCAGTTTTTGCTCTATTTGCAGGATTTAACCACTGATATCCCCTAATTACAGGTTTATCTTTAAATCAACAGTACACAAAATCCCACTTTTATATAATATTTGTTGGAGTTAATATTACTTTTTTTCCCCAACACTTTCTAGGATTAGCCGGTATACCTCGACGTTATTCTGATTATCCTGATTCATATACTAAATGAAATATTTTATCATCAATAGGATCTCTTCTGTCCCTTACATCAGTTATCTTCTTTATATTTATTGTCTGAGAAAGAATAATTTCTCAACGAACAATTATTTGATCAAATCATTTAAATTCTTCTTTAGAATGAGATAATCGATTACCAATTGATTTCCATAATCAAGCAGAAACAGGTGCTCTATTTATTTAATATATGACCCAATGAGGACAATTAGGATTTCAAGATGCAAATTCTCCTTTAATAGAACAACTTATCTTTTTTCATGATCATACTATATTTGTATTAATTATAATTTTAACACTAGTTATTTATATTACTATTTTACTAATAACAAATAAATTTCAATCTCTTATAATCTCAGAAAGACAAAAAATTGAAACTGTTTGAACAATTTTTCCTAGGATTATTCTATTATTTTTAGCTCTTCCTTCCTTAAAATTACTTTATCTTTTAGATGAATCTGTAAATCCTCTTCTTACAATTAAAGCAATAGGTCACCAATGGTACTGAAGTTATGAATATTCAGATTTTATAAATATCGAATTTGATTCTTATATAATTCCAACTTCTGAATTAGAAATAGGATCTTTTCGACTTTTAGAAACAGATCACCATTTAATTATTCCTATAAAAACCAATACTCGAATAATTGTTTCCTCAGCTGATGTTATTCATTCATGAACTGTTCCTTCTCTAGGAGTTAAAGTTGATGCAATTCCAGGACGATTAAATCAACTTAATTTATATTCTAATCGACCAGGCCTTTTTTATGGACAATGTTCAGAAATTTGTGGAGCTAATCATTCTTTTATACCAATTACTTTAGAAATTGTAAACATAAATACATTTAGAAATTGACTATTATCTATGTCAAATTAAAAAGTTAGTTAATGTATATAACGTAAGTTTGTCAAACTTAAATTACTATAATAATAGTACTTTTTTATGCCTCAACTTTCCCCTTTAAATTGAATTATACTATTTTCTTTATTTTGATTTATTATATATTTAAGCTCATCTATTATATGATGAAACAACAATAATTCTTATAATATAAACAAAACAAAAAAAAAACAAAAAAAAATAAAATATAACTGATAAAATGATAGTAGACATTTTTTCTTCTTTTGATGATCATAACTCTACAACTCTATACTTGCATTCTATAACATGAATTTTATGTTTATGATCCTTATTTTTTATTAATTCTTCTTTCTGACTTACTCCTTCAATAATAAATTTATCTTTTATGATTCCAAAACAAATTATTAACATTCAAATTACTCGATCTTTTAGAAATAATTTAGGAGGGTTTTCTTTAATTACATCATCTTTATTTCTTATAATTATTAACTTTAATCTTTTAGGTCTTATCCCTTATGTATTTAGAACAACAAGTCATCTTTCTATATCTCTATCATTATCGTTTCCTTTATGATTAAGAATAATTATTTCTTCTTATTATAAAGACCCTTATTCGTCTTTAGCATCAATACTCCCCTCAGGGACACCTATTTTTTTAATTCCATTTCTTCCTTTAATTGAATTTATAAGTATTATAGTTCAACCTCTTACTCTTGCTATTCGAATTGCAGCTAACATTAGTGCTGGTCATATTATCTTAACATTAATTGGAGATTTTTTAGTTATATCAATAATTAATATATCCTTTTTTTCATCTTCTTTAGTCCTCATAATTCAAACAGGTTACTTTATATTTGAAATTGGTATTGCAATCATTCAAGGATATATTTTTTCTCTCTTAATCACTTTATATTCTGATAATCATCAATAGATAAATTACATACTTATAAAAATATTTTTATATTTAAAGATATTTTTTATCACCTTAACACCTTCAACGTTATGCTCTTCTTAAGCTATTTAAATATAATAAAAAAATTATTATAATAAAAACAATTAAATAAATATTAAAAAAAGTTAATATTCATCACTCTATGAAAGAAAACACTTTTATAATAATTATGAAAATCCCTTGTCCACCAATAATTTCAAACCACCCTATATCAACTAATTTTAAATTTTTATTTCTTATTATCTTAACACTTATAATAAATGGATATGAAGATAAAGAAGATAAAAACCACATTTTTCTATTTATTCATAAAAACAAACTTTTAGTTTTTTTATTATTTTCAAATATTCAGTTTCTTATAGAAATAATAAAACAAATCAACAAAAGGATATTTACAATCAATTTATAACTTATAGGTAAAATTACAACTCTATAAAAACATAAAACTAAATTTTGATATATATATCCTCCAAATAAAGCTCCCCCAACCAAAAATAATATTGAAATAATTACTATATTATCATCATCACTTATATTTTCATAATTTATTCTATGTCTATCTCCTCATATTACAATTAATGATATCCGTATAGAATATAATAAAGTTAAACAAACTCCTAATAAACATATAAATATTATAAAAAAATTTACTTCTCTTCTTAGTATTATTTCAATAATTATATCTTTTGAATAAAAACCTGCTAGAAAAGGAAATCCACATAAAGCTATATTACAAATATTTATAATTACCCCCGTGAAAGGTAAACTTTTAATTACTCCCTTAATATCTCGAATATCCTGCATCCCATTATAATTATGAATAATATTACCTCCACATAAAAATAATAAAGCTTTAAATATAGCATGAGTATATAAATGAAATAAAGATAATATTGGTAACCCTATTCTTAAAGATATTATTATTACTCCTAACTGTCTTAAAGTGGACAAAGCAATAATTTTTTTCATATCATTTTCAAAAATAGCACAAATTCCAGATATTAAAGTAGTTATAATAGAAAAAAATAATAAAAAAGGAAAAAAAAAATATACACTTAAAAAATTATCATAAAAACGAATTAATAAATATACTCCGGCTGTTACTAAAGTTGAAGAATGAACTAAAGCAGATACTGGTGTAGGGGCAGCCATTGCAGCTGGTAACCACCTTCTAAAAGGAATCTGAGCTCTCTTAGTTATCCCAGCAATAACTATAAAAAATATACAAACTTCAAAATAGTTAAATCACCAAATACATAAATAATTTCAATGTCCAATTATTACTATTCTAATTCCTCCTAAAATAAAACAATCTCCCACCCGATTAAGTAAAACGGTAAGTATCCCAGCACTCAAAGACTTATTATTCTGATAATAAATAACTAGACAAAAAGAAACTAATCCTAATCCATCTCATCCAAGGATTAAACTAACAATCCTAGGAATAAAAATTAAAAAATTTATCGACATAACAAAGAATATTAAAATAATAATAAATCGTTTTCTATTAATATCTTCTTTTATGTAGCTTACCCTAAATAAGCATACAGATCTTGAAATTAAACATACTAATCTTCTAAATCTACATCTTACTCAATCGAATAGAATTTCTAATTCTACAAAACAACTTAAAAATCTAAAAATTTCTCAAGAAATAATAAATGATAAGTTGTTAATTATTAAATATAAAAATAATACCCCCCACACTCAACAAAATAATATTAAAATTATACTAAAAAAAATTTCAATTTTTAATTTTGACATAGTAAAATAAAAAAAATTTTTTTCTCTAAGCCCACAACCTAGTATTTTTTATAAACTAATTTTACTTTAAAAATATACTTTTCTTACAAATCCTAAATTAAGTATTAAAATTAATAAAGGAAAAATATGTAATAAAATTAGTAATATTTCATTCCTTTTATTTATTCTTATTACTTTTATAAATCTTATAATTTGTCCATGTTGAACTGTAACATAAAACAATAAATTATATAATCCCCCTATAAAAACTATAACTAAAATAAAAAAAATTAATAAGTATCTATATATGTATAATCTAATATATAGTATAACCTCACTTAACAAATTAATAAATGGTGGACCTCCTATATTCCCAACACACAATAAAAATATTAATATTCTCATGATAGGATTAAAATTAATTATTCCTCCCAATAGATATATCCTTCGACTATTAATTTTTTCATAAATTAAATTTCCAACACAAAATAAACCTGATGAACATAAACCATGACATACTATCATTAATAATGCTCCCTCTCATCCTACCATAAATCCTCTAATTACTCCACCTATTATTATACCTATATGACCAACAGAAGAATATGCAATTAACCTCTTTATATCTCTTTGCCCTACACAAACTAAAGAAGTTATAAATCCCCCTCATAAACACAAAATAATTATAATTATTATAAATTTATAATTAAAAAAAAAACTAAAAATACTTAAAAATCGAACAACCCCATAACCTCCTAATTTTAATAAAACTCTTGCTAAAATTATAGAACCAGAAATAGGAGCCTCAACATGAGCTTTTGGTAACCATAAATGAAATATATATATAGGTAATTTTACTAAAAAAGCAAGAAATAACCCAAAAAACCATCATCAATTTATCCTAAAACCTCTAACAAATTTTACCTCATTTATTCTATAAGTAAATATATTTATACTTAATATTACTAAACATAATAATAAAGGTAAAGAAGCACTAACTGTATATAATATTATATACATTCCAGCTTGTAATCGTTCAGGTTGATACCCCCATCCTAAAATTAAAAACAAAGTAGGAATTAAAGAAACTTCAAAAAAAAAATAGAAATAAATGAAATTTTCAACCAAAAAAAATATATAAATTACCAAACATAAAACCAATACACATAAAGAAAATAATTTACTTTTATTATTACTTCTTTTTACACAATTATATCTAGCTAATAATATTAATCCTCTAGTTCAAAAACTTAGAATTACTAACACTCTAGAAATCTTATCTACAAAAAAAATAAACTCAATTATTCCTCATAAATCAATATTAAAATATTTTATTATTATAAATCTATAAAATATTATAAATCAAAATCGTATTTCTCAGCTTCATATACCAAACCTAAAAATTAAGAAAATTATCGAAAATAAAATACCTACAATTTTATTATTCTTAATCTCCTTACGTAATCATTTCCATGTAATCGAATAAACCTTACTAATAAAGATAAACCTAAAGTAGCCTCACAAACCCTAAAAACTACTACTACAATTAATAAATATAAATTTCTTATTATTATTCCTATACTAAAAAAAAATATAAATAATCTTCTTAATGTCAATACCTCAAACCCTAATAATATATTCAAAATATGTTTCCACTGAAACATTATAACCAACAACCCACATCCATATATATACAACCCAATTATAATACAATTATTTATTATCATATTTTGTTATAATAGTTTAAATAAAACATTGGTCTTGTAAACCAAAAATAAATTAACTTTTTTTTATAACTTAAAGTTATAAGTGAATCGAACACTTTTAAAAGGTTTTCAAAACCTTTTTTATCCAATATAACCTAATAATCTAAAATATATATTCATAATATATCTAACAAAGGACGAACCAAATAACAACAAAAGTATAAAACTCTAAATAAACAACCAATCCTTTCATAAGGATATTCTACAGGACAAGCCCCAATTCATGTTAAAATAAAAAATACACCAATCAAACATCAGAAAAGAAATTGACCTAAAAAATTATATCTTAACCCTGTACAACCCCTAATATGAAATAAAGGACAAAAAAATAAAATTATAATAGATATCAATAATCCAACAACTCCACCTAATTTATTAGGAATTGAACGTAAAATAGCATAAGCAAACAAAAAATATCACTCAGGTTTAATGTGTTCTGGTGTAACTAAAGGATTTGCTGGAATAAAGTTTTCAGAATCACCTAGTATGTTTGGAAATAAAAGTCTTAATTCAACTAATACAAACAAAACAACAAAAAACCCTAATAAATCTTTATATGTATGATAATGATGAAAAGGAATTTTATCTAAATTTCCATTTAATCCTAAAGGGTTATTTGAACCAGTCTCATGTAAAAATAAAAGATGTAAAATTGACAATCCTACAACAAGAAAAGGAAATAAAAAATGAAAACAAAAAAATCGATTTAAAGTTGCATTATCCACTGAAAATCCCCCCCAAATTCAATACACTAAAGACTCCCCAATATAAGGAACAACTGATGCTAAATTAGTAATTACCGTTGCTCCTCAAAATGATATCTGCCCTCAAGGTAAAACATATCCAACAAAACCTGTAAGTATAACTAATACATATAATACAACTCCTAAATTTCAAGTATGAATATTTAGATATGAACCATAATATAAACCACGACCAATATGTATATATAAACAAACAAAAAAAAATGATGCACCATTAGCATGAATATAACGTAAAACCCAACCATAATTAACGTCTCGCATAATATGAACAACAGAATCAAAAGATCTATCAATTCTTGATGTATAATGTATTGCTAAAAATAACCCCCTTAAGATCTGTACTGCTAAACATATTCCTAATAAAGAACCAAAATTTCACCAAATAAATAAATTAACAGGTGTAGGTAAATCAATTAAAGCTCCATTAACAATCTGTAGAACAGGATGAGTTTTTCGTAATGAACTAAGCATACTTATATTTAAAAGCTCGAAGAGGACCATCACAGTAGTAACAAATTTTTACTACTCTAATTAAAATTAATAATAATAAAACTCCTAAAAAAACATAACTAAAAAAATTGTAATCTCTTATTAAAATTCTTCTAAAACCTGTCCTTTTTAATTTTAAATCTATTATTCCTTCTTTCAAATTAAATTTAATAATATAATTATAAAAAGAATAATAATTTATAACTATAAATAACCTAAAACTTATTAACAAATAAAGTAATATACCTTTAGAAAAAAAAATTAAATTTGGAATTAATCTAATGATATATATAAATATAACTATTAATCCTCCAACATAAACTAAAAACAAAATATAGCCATATCAACTAAATGAAAAAAATCCAATTAATATTCTTATAAAAATATTTACTAACAAAATTATAAACCCTAAACTTAAAGGTTGAATTAACATAATAAAAAATCTAATAAAACATATTCTTATAGATACTATAATAATTAAACTCATATCAAAAAGTAAATAATATATTTAATCTATAACTTCCAATGTTATTATTTTAATAAACTACTTTCTGATCTAAAAAAAAAATATAATTTACAAATAAACACTATAAAAATTAAAATTATTAAAACACAAGGTAAAAATCTTTTTCAAATTAAATACATCAGTAAGTCATATCGATATCGAGGATATCTTGCCCGCACTCAAATAAATAAAAATCTAAATACTCCCACCATTATACATCTACCTAATCCTAAAATATAATTTCCAACTATAACCCCAAAAAAGATACAACTACACATAAATCTTATAAACAGAATATTTCTATATTCAGCTATAAATAATAAAGCAAATCCCACTGAACCATACTCTACATTAAATCCAGAAACTAATTCAGATTCTCCTTCCGCAAAATCAAAAGGAGCCCGATGAGTCTCAGCAATTATTGATACTAACCATATAAAAAACATAAAATAATTAATAAAAAAAATACAACAAACAAATTGATATTTTATTATTTCTATTATATTTAATCTTCCAACTATAACTAAACAACTTATTAAAATTAAAGATATTCTAACCTCATAAGAAATACTCTGAGCAACCGCACGAACTGAACCCAATAAAGCATACTTAGAATTTGAAAATCATCCTGCTCCTATAACTCTATATACTCCTAACCTAGAAATACATAAAAATAATATAATACCTAATCCTCCTATACTAACCAAGAAATATCTTCTATATAATAATCATAATAACAAAGCTAAAAATAAACTTAATAAAGGACAAATTAAAAAAGGATAATAATTTACCATTCTAGGCTTTAAATACTCTTTTCTAAACAATTTAATTGCATCAGAAAAAGGTTGTGGTAAACCAATTAAACCAACTTTATTGGGCCCTTTCCGAATCTGAAAATACCTTAACCCTTTTCGCTCTAATAAAGTAAAAAAAGCAACCGCTAATAAAGCACAAATACTTGAAATAATATATGACAAAAACTCAATAATCATATGTTAAGAAAAAATATAAATTTATTTTCATAAAAGGATCTTAAATCCTTCACATCATTCTGCCACCTTAACAATTATCCTTATAAAGTAAAAGAAAAACTTTTATAAAATAATTCTAAATTATTTGCATATATTCTGCCAACTTTATATATTATCTTAAATAATTCTATTATAATTATTTCTAATTATTCCTTTCGTACTAAATTAAATATAACATAATTTTTAAAAGATAAAAACCAACCTGGCTTACACCGGTTTGAACTCAGATCATGTAAAATTTTAAAAATCGAACAGATTTACCAAATAAAGCTTCTCCACCTTAAGGTTAATTTTAATCCAACATCGAGGTCGCAATCTTCTTTTTTAATAAGAACTCTCAAAAGAAATTACGCTGTTATCCCTATGGTAACTTATCATAAAAGAAATACATTTTGTTTATTATCCTAACAGATAAATATAATTAAGGAAGTTATTTATTTTTATTTCCTTGATCACCCCAACCAAAATTAAAAAAAATAATAAATTTATTATATTATCTTATTAATATAAGCTCAATAGGGTCTTCTCGTCCCTTTAAAAAATTTAAGCTTTTTCACTTTAAAAATTAATTTCAAAAAAATATAATAGAGACAGTATAATTTTCGTCAAACCATTCATTCTAGTCTCAATTTATAAGACAAATTATTATGCTACCTTAGTACAGATATTAAACCGCAGCTGTTAAAATTTATTCACCGAGCAGGCCCAACTCTTTATTATCTTCACTCAAAGAGACATGTTTTTGTTAAACAGGCGAAATTAGTATTTGCTGAATTCCTTTATATTACTTAAATAAAATAAATAAATATTAATATAATAATTAAAAAATATTATATTTTGTAATTAATATCATTATTTCTATCTACTCATATTAACATTATAATTTTTTCATAATAATTAAAAAAAATTTATTAACTAATTTAAAGAACCATATTAAATTTTATAATCAAAAAGAAAAATATTAATAAAACTTAAATTATATATTTATATCAATTCCTATAATTATATAGAGCTTATCCCCTATATATAAAATACTATTTTATTAATTATAAAAAAATAATACTTAACACTAAAATGTTATTATTAATAAACTAGCTACCATAAAAATCGTATAGCATTTCACTACCATCTATTATTAATTTAATAACTTTACAACGTTAACTAAATATATATATATATATATATATATAATAGATAAATCTTTTTATTTCGAGATTTTTATTATACATCATTAAATATTATTAACCCATTATGCAAAAGGTACAAATTTCCAATTTTACTAAAATAAAAATAATATTTTCCTTTTCAGTACATAAAAAAATTTTTTCTATTTTCTAATCCTAATACTAAAAAATTTTATTTTTTCTATTTCTTATAAATATAACTTTAAAAATTTATAAATAAAACTTAATTCAAAAATAATTACAAATTGTAATTATAATCTCAACGTAAGTGAGATACATTATATTTATGCTAATTTTTGATTTTATTCCAGAAGCAATTTCCATTACCTCTACTATGTTACGACTTATCTTATTTAACAACAAGAGTGACGGGCGATATGTACACTTTACAAAACCAATATTCAATTATACATACTAATTATAATTTACTATTAAGTCCATCTTTTTAATAAAATTAAATTTTATCATCTGATTTTATAAAAATTAATAAAAGTAGCTCATTAAACCTTCTCCATAAACTGCATTATGACTTGACATATAAACATTAAAATTTATAAGTTCTTTTACCCTCAAAGAATAAACTGATGACAGCAATATACAAACTGTAGTTTTATAATAATCTATTTCAAGAAAAAGTAAGTTTAAAATGAGGATTATCAAACTAATTAACAAGCTCCCCTAAAAGGATTTGTAAAACCGCCAAACCTTTTAAGTTTTAAGACCTATATTCATAGTCTCGTAATACTTAGGTAAAAAAATTTTTATTACTTAAAATAATAGGGTATCTAATCCTAGTCTATAATTAAAATTTCAAAGAACTAAAAAAGAAACATAAGAAAAACAAACAAATTAAAAATTTTACCTTAAAATTTATAATATATATTTCTTCATATAAAATACTAATAACCTTTTTTTAAACCGATAAAAATTTAATTTTAATTATTTGTATAACCGCGGATGCTGGCACAAATTTATCCAATTATAACTTATAATATCTATATAAAACCTAAATTCATTGTATAAATAAATATACTGAAAATTTAAAATTAATCTTATCAAGAATTTCCTAATAATCTTTTAATATCTATATACAAATATATATTCAATATACTTATATTTAAATAAAAACTTAAATTATGAATATATATATATATATATATATAAACCTCACATGTATAATAATATAAAAATTAAAATATAACCAAAGTCAAATTAATAAACTTAATAAAGAGAATTATTAAATTCTATTTTTGAGGTATGAACCCAACAGCTTAATTAGCTTACTTTACTTTTTAAGTTTTAACAATTATATGTATTTTTAAATTTGCAATTTAATATTTTTGATTAAATTATAAAACCATGAGAAAGTTAACACTTATAAATAGATTTACAATCTACCGACTAATAATTTCGACCACCTCACAAAGTTTAAATAAATCTATTTATTATAAATCTTGAAAATTTACAGTTTAATTAACTTAAAACTCTTTACAAAAGAAGGAATTGAACCTTCCCCTAAAAGATCAAAACTTTTTATGCCCCTACACCATATTGTATATATATATATATATATATATATTTTATTTAAATTTTATTTAAACCAATTGTTTGGAAAACAACCATACTTATTATACTAATAAAATAACTTTTAATAAAAACTTATATATTTTATTCCTAGAAATTGAAAATTTCTTGTGCTATACACCATAAAAGTAACTTAAAACTCAAAATTATAACACTCCTTAAGAAGTAGGCTTGTTGTGTTTTTATTTATTTATATTTTTTGTCCCTACTAGGAATGAAGTAATAAATCCACCATATTTATACACACAACTAAGAATATTAATTTAAATAACCAAGAATATATAATAACAACAACAACAACAACAATAATAATTATATAAAATATATATAATAATTTAATCTTATATATATAAATATTAATATATATTAGAATCCACAATTATCATATATAAATCTTCCGTGTCTTATTTATTTATTTGAGTCTTGAAATCTATATTATCATTTAATACATAATAATAATTATATTTATTTTACCTTTATTTTATTCCACAAGTATTATATATTTATAAATATTATTATTACTACATAGGATATAAATTTACATACTACTGTAATTATTTATATTATTTTTACTATTTAGAATAAATATTTATATTTTTAATTTTATAAAATAAATACATACGATATAAATTTATATACATCTGATATAATTTATATAATATTATCCACCAATGTCATCATTTATTTTATCTATTTTTATTTCTTTCTTCTTTCTTCATTTTTAACTCCATACCTTAATTTATCTATATAATTTATTATTAATTCATCAATATTTCATCAATATTTTGTCACTTTATATAGACATCTCTGATATTTCATTACATTTTAATTTTAAACCGCCTCCCCCCCCCTTTTTCTCTTGACAAAAAGTGGCCTACATTTTGTAAGGAACGAAACACCAAAATTCCAAGCTTTGTAAATACTCTGAACTTCTTTCAAAAAAATATATGACACGAAATCCATTCCATTTAGTTGAATATAGCCCATGACCTTTAACCGGCTCTATAAGAGCTTTATTTTTAACAACTGGTTTATCCTCCTGATTTCATAATTATGGCTTTTCTTTATTAATAATTGGATTTTTATTAATAATTATAACAATATTTCAATGATGACGTGATATTATCCGAGAAAGAACATTTCAAGGATTCCATACTATAAAAGTTTATAATGGACTTCGATGAGGTATAATATTATTTATTTTATCTGAAGTTTGTTTTTTTTTTGCTTTTTTTTGAGCTTATTTTCATAGAAGTTTAGCCCCAAATACAGATATTGGAGCATGTTGACCACCAATTCATATTTATCCTTTAAATCCTTTTCAAATTCCATTACTTAATACCTCTATTCTTTTAGCTTCTGGAGTTTCAGTTACATGAGCTCATCATTCTCTAATAGGTAATAATTTAAATAACTCAATTCAAGCTATATTTATTACCATTCTTCTCGGATTTTATTTTTCTGTCCTTCAAGCTTTTGAATATGTAGAAACATCCTTTTCCATTTCAGACAGAATTTATGGATCTACATTTTTTGTAGCAACTGGATTTCATGGTCTTCATGTTCTTATTGGTTCAACTTTTCTTTTTTTTTGTCTTATACGAATTATCTTTAATCATTTTTCTTCATCTCACCATTTTGGATTTGAAGCAGCCGCTTGATATTGACATTTTGTAGATGTTGTTTGATTATTTTTATATACTTTTATTTATTGATGAGGTTCTTAAATTTTATTTTGTTAAGTGGCTGAATTAAAGCACTAGACTTTTAATCTAGATTATGATTTTTTTAATCCTTAATGGTATTATATTTTAAAAAGAAAATTTAATTTGCAATTAAAAAGTAATAGTATCTCTATTTTATACCATCTTCTAATCAAGAAATGAATTTTCATATATGGTTTCGGCCCATAATTAGGTATTTTTTTACCCTTGTTTCAACAGAAAGCCAAAATAGAGGCATTTAACTGTTAATTAAAACAATGAAGTTTTTCTTCTCTGTTGGGGTATAGCGCCGGTATGAACGGATTATATTGATGTTATAAATCATAAGAATATTTTCTTCTATACCTATGTGAACTTATATTTATTTTTCTTTATTTTTATTCATTCTAAATATCATCCTTTTGTTTATTGCAACATTAATTAACAAAAAGTCATATAGAGATCGTGAAAAAAATTCCCCATTTGAATGTGGTTTTGATCCTTCATGACATACACGATCACCTTTTTCTATACGTTTTTTTTTATTGGCCGTTATCTTTTTAATCTTTGATGTAGAAATTATTTTATTAATACCTATAATTAACAATATTATTATTTCTGCTAATATAACCTATTTTTCTTGTTCAATAATCTTTTTAATTATTTTAACCCTTGGTTTATTTCATGAATGAAACCAAGGGTCATTAAACTGAATATAAGAATAATAATGATATATAAAGAAGCTGCTAACTTCTTCATGAGCAATTCATAATTGTTCTATTCTTTATGAATAATAAATTTTTTCCTTCCAATTTTATAATAATTATAATAATATTTATAGGATCAATTATAGCTATATCTTCTTCTCATTGAATAATAATATGAATAGGCCTAGAACTAAATTTGATAGGTATTCTTCCCTTAATAAACATAAAATCTAAAAATTTAGAAATTGAAAGATCTATAAAATATTTTATTATTCAATCGTTAAGATCTTCATTATTTTTATTATCTTCTATTTTTATATTTCTTAGTTCAACAAATATATATTCTATATTTAATACTTCATCATTTTCATCTTTAATATCTATTTCCCTTCTAATAAAAATAGGAAGAGTTCCTTTTCATTTTTGATTACCATCAATATGTAAATTTCTATCATGGAGAATTTTATATCTTATTCTCACATGGCAAAAATTAGCTCCTTTATATATATTATCCTTAATTAACACAAATTTTTTTATTATTATTTTATCTTCAATTTTTAGATCTATTATAGGTAGTATTCAAGCTATTAATCAAACCAATCTTCAGATAATTATAACATATTCTTCTATTTCTCATCTTGGATGAATAATCCCTGCTTCGTCAATTAACAATTCAATAATAATATTTTATTTATTAATTTATTCTATTATTATTATTCCTTTATTTAATTTTTTTTCTTCTTTTAGAACAAATTATTTATTTTCTTTATCTGAACAAAATTTTTCCACTAACAACCAAAATGTTATAATTTCTTCAATTCTTTTATCATTAGGAGGTATCCCCCCTACATTAGGATTTTTATCAAAACTAATAATTATTAATATGTTAATTTATACAAATATAATTTTTCTTCCTTTTTTTCTATTCTTAGGAACAATCATTAGTTTATACTTTTATTTAAATATAATAATAATAATTTTAATTAAGTCATTTTCTATTTTTTTTTCTCCTAACATAAAAATAAAAATAAAATTCATTATATCAATAAATATTTTTGGATCTTTTATCTTTATTCCTATATTAATCT